GGCAAGAGGTCAACGATTACGGGAATTGCTTAAGCAATCCCAATCAGCCCCTCTTACGGTAGAAGAACAGATAATGACTATTTATACCGGAACAAATGGCTATCTCGATTCATTAGAGATTGGACAGGTAAGGAAATTTCTTGTTGAGTTGCGTACTTTTTTAAAAACGAATAAACCTCAGCTTCACGAAATAATATCTTCTACCAAGAAATTTACCGAGGAAGCGGAAGCCATTTTGAAAGAAGCTATTCAGGAACAGATGGAACGCTTTCTACTTCAGGAACAAGCATAAAAAATGGATCACTCTTATATCTTTTATATTTTTCAAAATTTAAAATGAAAAAAGGGTGATTTTTTTTTAGATTAATTAGATATTATTTTAATTTTGAATATTTTAATATTAAATAATTTCATATATTAAATAAAATATAAGTATCTCGGATTCAATGAAAATTATTCAAAAAATATTTCTTGACATAGAAATATATAAATCAAAAAAATATATATTATATATTTATATATATGGAAAAAAATTGCGTCCAATAGGATTTGAACCTATACCAAAGGTTTAGAAGACCTATGTCCTATCCATTAGACAATGGACGCCTTTCATTCCTATTTGTTTTCGTATTTTTTACTTCGAATCTCTTGTTCGTAAAAAAAAATAAATAGCGGATTGTATGTGAGCAAATTTCGGCAATTACGTATTCAATTCAATGATAGATTAAGGTGAAATTATGAATTGAATTTTAAAAATAATAAAAAGAGAAAGCGGGTAGCGGGAATCGAACCCGCATCGTTAGCTTGGAAGGCTAGGGGTTATAGTCGACGTCGATTCATCATTTTTAACGTCTCTAATTCAAAACCGAACATGAAACTTTTATTTCATTCGGCTCCTTTATGGTAGATGGATAATTTCCCCGATTTAAGACGTAACTGAAAAAAAAATTGACCCATAACATCTATGTCAGCCTTTACTGTCTGAATACATTTTAAACTACTCGCTTTCTAGATGATCCCTCTAGAAGAGGAGGATTATAACACTCTTTCTAGTTACTTCGTTCTCTATTTCTATTTGAACGAATCCTGAGGAAAAGAATTTTCTTTCCACCGAGCTAAACAATATATCGATGTCTCTAGTAAACCAAAGCCATCGTTTAATAGCTATTTTGCTTCAATCTCCCCGCTATAATCTATAAACAAATCTAAAATTGAAGATTTAGTTACGATTAGAAAAAGCTTTCTTCATCCATAGATCCTTTTACTCATTCAATTGGAAGTAGTGATCCAAAAAAAAATTATGTTTCGTAATTTCATAATCCAATTTTTCAATTGCTAATTGATCCTTGTATAAAATATAAAAAGCACGAGAATGTATATTCTTCCTCGAATCTGTCATTGAGAGGTAAAGAATTAAATCCTTTTAAGAAATAAAGTTTTTTTTTCGGAATATGAAGAAAACCGAAGGACCCCTTAACTATGTAAGGGGTTATATAGAACGAATCACACTTTTACCACTAAACTATACCCGCTACAATGCGATTATTATCTATAAATGGATCTTTTGTCGAATCGGATGTAATCAATACAGGATCAGACAAGAATTATTAAAAATGAAGTGTTGACGTGTTTTGTTGGGTACTTAATGCGATTAAGAAAAGGGTGCTAAAAAAAAAAATAATCAAAAATCAGAAATGATACTTGAATTCCCTATCATAGGAATAGAAAGAATCCTCCTTATAATTTAAGATTTATTATTGTTGTTGCTTCAATAACATTTTTAAATTCAGCTAATTATCTATGATTATGATTCAGTGGAACAAAAAAAGGCCCGGCTAGGTACTGACCCGGCCAGGCCATGGAAAAGCCCTTATCCGACAAAAATAACGAGGTATTCTTTTTTTTTTATCATAAAATAATTTTGCGAGCCCGTACTTTAGAGTTGGAATTGCTGATAAACGTGATATATATATAATTATATAAATTATAGAACTTTTATTTTTATTCTAATTTAATTAGAATTAAATAGAGATATTAATTAGACTAAACTATACTATCTTTTTAAGATATAAGTCGATTTAAATTTTAATAAGGATAAAGAGATAATTTCAATCCTTACTTTATATGTAATGTAACATAGTTATTATCCGTTTTCAATTGGGAGAGATGGCTGAGTGGACTAAAGCGTCGGATTGCTAATCCGTTGTACGAGTTATTCGTACCGAGGGTTCGAATCCCTCTCTTTCCGTTTCCCTGGATCGCTTGATATTTAAGTTATCTTTCGATCAAGTAAAAGTATTATTTGATGCTTATTCTTCACGTCCAGGATTACGTCCTGGATCATTAGATAAGAATCCGAAGATGAAGAGAGAAACAAAGAATATCACTACTGTGTAAACGAAGAGTTTGAGAGTAAGCATTACACAATCTCCAAGATCTTTTTTTTTTTATTTTTAGAGAATAGATTATCCATTTTTATATCACATATCATATTTTGACACCATGAAAGGAAGTACTTTTTTTATTTTTAGACAGGGTTTTTCTTTAGTAAAATTTGAATTTTATTTTGAAATACCCGCAATACCTAATTGTGGGGTATCCTATATAAGATCTTTGACGAGAAAAGAAAAAGGTCATAATGAAGAAATGGGGTGATTCAAGAATTTCAATGTTTCAACTAAAGGTTCATACTCTAAGACTTAATTCAAAATTTCATCGAAAACTTACAGCAGCTTGCCAAACAAAGGCTAAAAGAAAAAACAGCAAAGGTATGACCGGCATAAAATCGACAATTGGATTTAAAAAAGAGTAGGCCTCGGGTAATTTGGCCAAGAAAAAACTACTCAAATAAAGGGCAGAGTTAAGACAGATACCGCAAAAAATATTAAGCATAACAAAGATTTTTTTCTTGGAGATAATTGTATTTTGATTGAGTTATTGATATCTTATTGATATAAGGCAAAAAATAATGAAGAAAGTAAAGTAGACCAAAAAATCCTTTCAACCCATTCACCCAATCAAAAGCCTTCAATTCTAAAAAGAGAATATAAGAAATCATACGTTTATACAATACAATATCTTAATTAAATTATATGTAATGATCAATCAAGTCCAGTTTAATTCTATATTATATATATCTACACGTAGCAAAATCCTATCAACAATATAGTGCATAGATATGTATTTGCATTGGAATTGACGAAAAACCAACACTCATATTAGTGTTTATTAGTGCAGAATTGGAATTTAAATGGGGCGTGGCCAAGTGGTAAGGCAACGGGTTTTGGTCCCGCTATTCGGAGGTTCGAATCCTTCCGTCCCAGAGCACCCATTATATCATATCCGTAAAACTCTTGCTTTTTTGAACAAGACTCTCTTTAAGATCTTTAATTTGAATTTAAGAGTGGAGTAGTGGCTATAATATGATTCTTGTTTATCATTTTTACTTATCTGATTCAGAGAAGAATATTGTTTTATCAAACTAAATTGCGTTCGAATGAGACAGAGATGTAACTTAATCTACTTAATCTAGTTGTTTTGTTATCTAGGTCAGATAGGAACATAGACCCCACACCACACTAGTTTGAATAAAAAAAGTTGGACAGACTATCATTGTATGCCTGTGCCCATCCCTCTCTGCTATTCCTATTGAAGTGAATTTCGGTACCCTATCCTATATATTTTCGTTTTAATATTTAATTGAAATACATATATCTATGTATCTGTCTGAATCTCATTAACAAACGATCAAGTAAATTACATATGTAACAGATCTGTTTTCTTTGCACCGAGTTTTTTGTCATTTTTTGTTTGGGTCTAAGAGTTCTATTCTTCCGTTTATTTGCTACCTATGGGATTTAAAAATTAGTGCTGAGACGTTTTCAGAAACTAACTACCCATTCATATCTATTTCTATTATCGATATAGAAGGACAAAAGTACAGATTTCTTATTATTTAGCGATCGCACTAATGACTATTCATGATTCCATAATTGAATCAATTAAATACTAGTTCCAAACTAGAGGAATGTTATGGTAAAACTTCGTTTGAAACGATGTGGTAGAAAGCAACGTGCGACTTGAAGGACATGATCAGCTGTGGATGTAATAATCCACCATTTTATTACGAATAGAAGTGCTCTTGACTCGACATCCTTTGTTCTGCTCGACTAGAACCCATCAGTTTTTTCTTGGGTTGTAATGTAAAAAAGGGGTTATTATAGTTACATGATGGAGCTCGAGTAGAAAGTATTGAGTCATTTCTATTGAGTCATTTCTCAAGGGTAAGGGTCTAGGGTTAGTGTCAATTAATAAGTTTGAACAACTTCGTAAATATAGCTTCTATATAGAAATTGAAAGGATTCCATTTTAGAAAGTTTCAAATCGAAATCTAAAAAAAAGTCAAATTTGTTGGACTTGGTAAAACTTTTTCAATCAAAAGTGGAACACGCGTGAATCAACCGTTCTGATGATTCTTTGATAGAACGAAATCACAAAAAAGGTATGTTGCTGCCATTTTGATAAGGATTAAGGATCACCGAAGTAATGTCTAAACCCAATGATTCAAACAAAAGATAAAGGATCCTGGAACAAGGAAACACCATTTTTCATTGTCTCAACAACTAAATATGAAGAATAAAACAGATTATAAACGAGACAAGAAGGGGGCTAGAGACCACTCAAAAAATGAAATAGCTTAGGGATTGTGAGCTATTTGAGAGTTATCCCACTTGAGTTATGAGTACAATTTTTTGTTTTACATTTCTAAATGAAACATAAATGAAACAAATTGAAATCTTTAATCATAGTCTAATTGATTTGATGATTTTATGGATCTATTTGACACTCTAATTTTATACATAGACATAATTTTCTCGAGCCGTACGAGGAGAAAACCTCTTATACGTTTCTAGGGGGGGTATTTTAATCTATCCCAATGAGCCGTCTATCGAATCGTTGCAATTGATGTTCGATCCCGAAGAGAGGGGAGAGATCTCCGGAAAGTTGGTTTTTATGATCCGATAAAGAATCAAACTTATTCAAACGTTCCTGCTATTCTATATTTCCTTGAAAAAGGCGCTCAACCTACAGGAACTGTTCATGATATTTCAAAGAAGGCGGAGGTTTTTAAGGAACTTCCCTTTAATCAAACAAAATGAAAATAAAGAGTATAAGCTTTTCTCTACTTCTCTAACCCCGCCTTTTCGTATTGTTCCCATAGAATCCCCTGTTCTAGTGGTATTGGTATATAACGACAAAAAGCGAAGGGGGATATTCCCAAAATAGAGGGACTAGATGAAGAAATTGGATCTCGAAATCTAAAATTATGACATTATCTGCAATCGACTGGTTTTCATTGGAACTCTACTAACAAATAATAATAACCACGGAATCAAACTTGCTTATTCGCTCAACTTATATTGATTGAAGAACTCGGATTTTTTTTTTTTACTACTTTTTATTCCTTGATCTACTATCTACACCTTTTTGCATCTATGTAGTGCCAATCCAACACCAGTCCTTATAGTGAATATTTTAATTATTTCCATTTTTGTATTCACATTTATATTGACAACAGTGTATCGAACAAATATAATTTGATCGTGTATAAGTATAAATCTTTTCTTGACATAGGTTCGGTTTTTTATTTTACTTCGTTCAATTGATGGGTTCGTTGAATTCTCTGTGATACAATAATTTTTTTATTGGAGTGAAAAAAAAGAACGGGAGGTTGATTCACTTGTACATTTATATCTATTCTAAATTCGAATTATATGCAAATTTAGTATATTTGCATCTGATCTCTTCATTTTTATATTCAGTTCAGAAGCGATTTAATTTTGAGATTTCTTTTTGTATTCTTAGTTTAAAATAAAATGTTTTGATTGTGTAATGGCACTCAAATTTAGTTATATTTTTTTACTGTATTGACATTTACACATCCTATTGTTTTTAGATTTTTGGGTTGCTAACTCAACGGTAGAGTACTCGGCTTTTAAGTGCGGCTAGTATCGTTTACACATTTGGATGAAGCAAGGGATTCGTCCATACCATCGGTAGAGTTTGTAAGACCACGACTGATCCTGAAAGGGAATGAATGGAAAAAATAGCATGTCGTAGCAATAGATAATTCTGAGAATAGTGCATTCTTACCGGATCGGTACAAAGACTTGTTTGAAGGCTTGGATCGGGGCGGAACAAAATGAATTAAAAGTTGGGTCGAGTGAATAAATGGATAGAGCCCTCTGGCTCTAATTATAGGGAAACAAAAAAGCAACCGGCTTCTGTTCTTAACTTTGAATGATTACCCGATCTAATTAGATAGACGTTAAAAATGGATTAGTGCCTGGTGCGGGAACGGCTTCTCCTATGCCTATTATGAGTGGATTATCCTTTTTTTATGAATCCTAACTATGTTGATATTCTCCATTTATGCATTGGAGAGGAATGTGTAAAAGAAGCAGTATATTGATAAAGATAATTCAATTCTTTCCAAAATCAAAAGAGCGATTGGGTTTAAAAAATAAAAGATTTCTAACCATCTTGTTATCCTATAACGAACATAAACCTATTAGATGAAAAAAAAAAGAGGATGGAGAGTCCGTTGATGAGCTTACCTGTCTCCGAGGTATATATTATTTTATTATTATACTACGTTTTGACCGTATCGCACTATGTATCATTTGATAATCCAAGAAGTATCTTATGCCTATCTTTGGTTCAAATCTAATTTCAAATGGGGGAATTTCAACGATATTTTGAACTCGATAAATTTTTGAAACAGGACTTACTATATCCGCTTATCTTTCAAGAGTATATTTATGCACTGGCTCATGATCATGTTTTAAATAGATTCATTTTGGTGGAAAATTTTGGTTATGATAATAAATCCAGTTCACTAATGGTGAAACGTTTAATTACTCGAATGTCTCAACAGAATCCTTTGCTTATTTCTGCTAATGAGTCAAACCAAAACCTATTGTTGGGGCATAACAAAACTTTAGATTCGCAAATGATATCAGAGGGATTTGCAGTTATTGGGGAAATTCCCTTTTCCCTAAGATTAGTATCTTCCTTAGAAAGGAAAGAAGAAATAGGCAAATCTCAAAATTTACGATCAATTCATTCACTATTTCCGTTTTTAGAAGACAATTTTGTACATTTAAATTATGTGTCAGATATACTAATACCCTACCCCATCCATCTAGAAATCGTTGTTCAAACTCTTCGCTCCTGGTTGAAAGACGCCTCTTTTTTCCATTTATTACGCTTCCTTCTCTATGAGTATCAGAATTGGAATAGTCTTATTATTCCAACTCCAAAGAAATCAAGTTCCATTGTTTCAAAAAAGAATAAAAGATTATTCTTGTTTATATATAATTCTTATGTATGTGAATACGAATCCATCTTCATTTTTCTTTGTAACCAATTTTATCATTTACGATCAACATCTTCTGAAACTCTTTTTGAACACCTTTTTTTCTATGGAAAAAGAAAAGC